TGATTAATTATATTAGAGTATTTAGTGTCGAGCCTCTTTTTGGGGATTTTTGGTAGGGACTTTTAGGTAAGTGGTAAGTTGCGGTTAAAAAAACCGATGCATATATATATATATATATAATGGGATGCCAATTTATACCTCAACTCGTTGGTTTACACGTTCTTGGGTCCTCCTTGGTTTCGGGGTTTGGCAAGGATAACAGGATTCGCTGAGCGTAGGGGGTAAGGGGGTTTGTCGCGCAAAAACCAAAGGGGGCACTATGTAAGGATAAGTTGAACTAGAGACAGATATATTATGCACTTGAGATAAAAGTATGTAATTCTTAAATTATGTCTTACGATAATTAATATATATTATCACATACAAGGAAAATGTTCAACCTTAATTTAACATTTGAGCCTGCACTCTGAAATGCCAGATGAAAGGAAACCAATAAAAAATACTTTATGCATATAAAAGAATGCTCGGCATGGGGGGTAATGAAACATATGTACTACACCATTAATCAGATGCCAGTATAATTATCCGAGGGTGGAATATTACAGTTATGTCCCTGAAATAGGAACCAGATGCCAGTAATAGTTCATATTGTGTAACCCTCACAATTATTGTCCTTGATTCTATCATTCATGATATACCTTTATATAAACTGGTTGGTGGTCTCTTACTACATTAATATGTTTGGATGGAATTATAGTTGATTATTTCAAGGAAAAATTTGAGGACAAATTTTTGGGGATTAATATATTACTCAGGTTCAAATAATAGAATTTGTGAGTCTTAATAATATGCTTTATGCCTACCTTAATATTATGTACCTGCTTTATGGTTGAAATAGTGAGTTGGTGATAATACATATATGCACTAATACATTAATGTAATATTATGCATAATATGTACTATACCATAAAGGGAGTGCTACCTCCCCAGAAAATAGTTTAGTTTAGAATTCTGGCTTTGGGAGCCAGGGGTGAGAGTTAAAATCTCTCTTTTCTGGGCGCTAGGGAGGAATTTAACCTCCGATCTTCGGATTACAAGACCGATGCTTTTAGGCTAAGCTACTAGGGCAAGCTCATTTTAGTGCTTTATTTTCTAACCATCCTGCTAGTGGCATAAAAATGAGGAATAGTGCGAAGTATAGGACGGATGCAATTTGTCCAATAATGATGAAGGGATGCTCTACTGGTATGCCTCCAATTCATGTTAGGATAATTATGTCCGCTACTAGGGTTCAGAATAGGAATTGGGTGATGGGGCGGAATGTTAGTCCTCGTTGTTTTGAGGTGTGTAGTAGTGGTACTACTATTAATACCAGAATGGAGAATAGGAGTGCAAGGACACCTCCGAGTTTGTTTGGAATTGATCGTAGGATGGCGTAGGCAAATAGGAAGTATCATTCTGGTTTGATGTGGGGTGGTGTAACTAGAGGGTTTGCGGGGGTGAAGTTTTCTGGGTCTCCTAGTAAGTTAGGGGAGAATAGTGCTAGTAGTGTGAGAGCTAGGAGTATAATTACGAACCCAAGGAGGTCTTTGTATGAGAAGTACGGGTGGAAAGAGACTTTGTCTGCGTCTGAGTTTAGTCCGATCGGGTTGTTTGATCCTGTTTCGTGGAGGAACAGTAGGTGGATGATGGTTGCGGCGGCAATAACAAATGGTAGTAGGAAGTGGAATGCGAAGAATCGTGTTAGTGTTGCATTGTCTACTGAGAACCCACCTCAGATTCATTGGACTAACATGTCTCCCATGTATGGTACGGCAGATAGGAGGTTTGTGATTACTGTGGCGCCTCAAAAGGATATTTGTCCTCATGGAAGAACATAGCCAACGAAGGCTGTTATCATGACTAGTAGTAGAAGGACTACACCAATGTTTCAGGTTTCTTTGTAAAGGTATGATCCGTAGTATAGGCCTCGGGCGATGTGTATGTAAATGCAAATGAAGAAGAATGATGCTCCGTTGGCGTGTACATTACGGATTAGTCAGCCGTAATTTACGTCTCGGCAGATGTGGGTAACAGATGAGAATGCGGTTGAAATGTCTGAGGTGTAGTGTATGGCTAGGAATAGGCCGGTTAAAATTTGGGTAATTAAGCATAGTCCTAGGAGGGATCCAAAGTTTCATCATGCTGAGATGTTGGATGGTGTTGGTAGGTCAACTAGTGCGTCGTTAGCGATTTTAATGAGAGGGTGTGTTTTTCGTAGGCTTGCCATTAGTGGTTCTTGTAGTTGGATAACAACGGTGGTTCTTCAAGTCATTGGTCTCGGTTAAAGTCTGAGCAAGAATTATGACCTATTTTATGTTTTTGTTATTAATAGCTTTGGTTGTGGGCTTAGTTGCTGTTGCTTCTAATCCTACGCCTTATTTTGCTGCTCTTGGTTTAGTGGTTGCAGCTGGGGTTGGGTGTGGGGTATTGGTTGGTCATGGAGGTTCTTTTTTATCTTTGGTTCTTTTCTTAATTTATTTAGGAGGGATGCTTGTGGTTTTTGCTTATTCGGCAGCTTTGGCCGCCGAGCCTTTCCCGGAAGCTTGGGGGAGTCGTTCTGTGTTGGGTTATGTTTTAGTTTACTTATTAGGAGTTGGTTTAGTGGCAGGGATTTTTTGAGGGGGCTGATACGAAGGTTCATGGGTGGTTGTAGATGGGTTAAAGGAATTTTCTGTTTTACGTGGGGATATTAGTGGGGTAGCTGTAATGTATTCGTCTGGTGGGGGTATGTTGGTTATTTGTGCTTGGGTATTGCTTTTAACCTTACTTGTTGTGTTGGAGCTTACTCGGGGCCTGAGTCGTGGAGCTCTTCGTGCGGTTTAAAGGAGGACGGGGATGGTGGCCAGGATTAGAGTTAGGAGGAAGATGGTTAGGTATGTTTTGATCATTCCTCGTGTGATGTCATTTGTAATTTTTGCTTTGGCTATTTGTGTTAGTGCTAAACCTTTCGGCCCAACGGTTTCGAGTCATGTTTTGTCTAGTTGGGTGGCGGCTGATTGTCCTAGAGTAAGTTTAAGTTTTGGAATAAGTCGGTGGATAATTATAGGGTAGAATCCTAATATGTTTGAGAAGTGGTGTGTGGAGATTATTGGGGTGATTTTTACTTGTTTGCTTGTTAAATTGGCTAGCTCTATGGCTACTAGCAAGCCTGCAATTGTTACTATGAGGGCTGCTATTTTTAAAGTGATCGATATTGTTATGATTGGTGTTTTTATTGGTGGGAAATTTTGTGTAATAATGAGTCCTGCAATAATGCTTCCTCAGGCAAGTCGTTTGATGGAGTTAATTACTAGTGGGTTATTTTCGTTGATTGGAGATAGGGGCAGGAATCGTGGGGTTCCTATAATTACAAAGTATACTAGTCGAAAACTGTATACTGCGGTGAATGATGTAGCGATTAGTGTTAGGGTTAGGGCTCAGGCGTTTAGGTAGGAGGTGTTTAGGGCTTCAATAATTGCGTCCTTTGAGAAGAATCCTGCTAGGAAGGGGGTTCCTGTTAAGGCTAGGCTGCCAATTGTAAAATAGGTTGAGGTGGCGGGCATAATGTTGAATAGGCCTCCTATTTTTCGGATGTCTTGTTCGTCATTTAGGCTGTGAATGATTGACCCTGAACACAGGAAGAGCATTGCCTTGAAGAAGGCATGGGTGCAAATGTGGAGGAATGCTAGTTGTGGTTGGTTTAGTCCGATTGTGACTATTATTAGTCCTAGTTGGCTGGATGTTGAGAAGGCTACAATTTTTTTGATGTCGTTTTGGGTTAGGGCGCAGGTGGCTGTAAATAGTGAGGTTAATGCTCCGAGGCAGAGGCAGGTTGTTAGGGCTAGTTGATTGTTTTCTATGAGGGGGTGAAGGCGGATTAGTAGGAAAATTCCTGCGACGACTATAGTACTTGAATGGAGTAGGGCGGACACTGGTGTAGGGCCCTCCATGGCGGACGGGAGTCATGGGTGGAGGCCAAATTGGGCTGATTTTCCTGTTGCCGCTAGGGCAAGTCCTATTAGGGGAATTGTTATATCAAAGTTTTTTGACAGGGCAAAGATTTGTTGAATTTCTCAGGAATTAAGGTTTATTGCTAGTCAGGCTATAGTTATAATTAGTCCAATGTCTCCTACTCGGTTGTAAATAACAGCTTGGAGAGCCGCGGTGTTGGCGTCTGCTCGTCCATGTCATCATCCGATGAGTAGGAATGATATGATGCCTACGCCTTCTCAGCCGATAAATAGTTGGAATATGTTGTTGGCTGTAACTAGGATAATTATGGCTACTAGGAATGTGAGTAAGTATTTGAAGAATCGGTCAATGTTGGGGTCGGAGTGTATATATCATAGTGCGAATTCTAAAATTGATCAGGTGACGTATAGGGCGATTGGGACGAAGATTAGGGAGTAGTGGTCGAATTTGAAACTGATGTTTACGTCAAATGCTTGGGTGTTTATTCATTGTCAGTTCGTAATAATGCCTTCTGTTTTTAGGTTCAGGAAAATTATAAGGGGCAGGAGGCTGACGAAGAATGCAGAGCTAACGGCGATTTTGGTTATACCTGCTATGTTGGAGTCTTGCTGGTTAGGGTTTAATGTGGTGAGTAGGGGGTAAACTAAGATAAAAAAGATTAGAAGGAGTGATGAGTGTATAATTAGTGTCATTTTAGCTTCCACTTGGATTTGCACCAAGAGTTTTTGGTTCCTAAGACCAACGGATGAACTGTTATCCTTTGAAAGCGCAAGGAAGCCACGGATTTTAACCATGGAACGTAAGGATTAGCAGTGCTTACTATTTTCTGTTCTTCCTTGGTGAGTAAGGGGACTTTAACCCCTGTTTTTAGAATCACAATCTAATGTTTTAGTTAAACTATACTTACAATAGCATCATCCTCACATGAGTTCCGGTTTTGTTACTAAGAGGATAACAGGGATTAGGTGTAGAGTTATTAGTAGGTGTTCTCGGGTGTGGAATGGTTGAAGGCCTATAATATGGTTTGGTGTTGGGCCCCGTTGAGATATGAGGAACATGTATAGGGAGTAGCCAGCTGTGATTAGTGTTCCCAGGCCAGTGAGTAAAATTGTTCAGGGGGATCAATTGAATAATGTTGTGATGATTATAAGTTCTCCTATTAGGCTGGGTAGAGGCGGGAGTGCTAAGTTAGCTAGATTTGCGATAAACCATCATACTGCAGTTAGTGGGAAAATTACTTGTAGGCCTCGGGCGAGAATTATTGTTCGGCTATGGGTTTGTTCATAGGCTGTGTTGGCTAAGCAGAAAAGTGCCGAGGATACTAGTCCGTGAGCAATTATTAGGATAATTGCTCCTGAGAATCCTCATGGGGTTTGAATTAGGATTCCTCCTGCTACTAATCCTATGTGGCTAACGGATGAGTAAGCGATTAGTGACTTTAGGTCTGTTTGTCGGAGGCAAATTGATCCGGTTATAATGATTCCTCAGAGGGCTAGGATAATAAATGGGTAGGCGAGTTCTTTTGATAGGGGATCTAGTATTACTATTATACGTATTATTCCGTATCCACCAAGTTTTAGTAATACTGCTGCTAGTACTATCGACCCTGCTACGGGGGCTTCTACGTGTGCTTTTGGTAATCACAGGTGGACACCATATAGTGGTATCTTGACTAGGAATGCGATTAGGCAGCCAGCTCATCAAAACATGTGACCTCAAGAGTTGAGTTGTAGGGGTTGTGAATATTGTAGTACAAGTATTGATAGTGTACCTGTGGATTGTTGAAGAAGGAGTAGGGCGACTAAAAGCGGAAGGGATCCTGCTAGAGTATAGAATAAGAAGTAGGTTCCGGCGTTAAGGCGTTCGGTTTGGTTCCCTCAGCGGGTAGTAATAATGAGGGTTGGAATGAGTGTGGCTTCAAATATGATGTAGAATATAATGATTTCTGTGGCACCGAATGCTATGATCAGAAAGGTTTGTAGTGAGGCGAGGAGTGTGATGTATAGGCGTTGCCGGCTGATTGGTTCGGGATTAATATGGTTTTGGCTGGCTAGGATTATAAGTGGGAGTAGTCAGCATGTTAGGACTAATAGGGGGGTTGATAGTGGGTCTGTGGCTAGGTATATGTTGGAGGAAGTTCACCCAGTTTCGGATGTTCATTTCAGTCATGTTAGGCTGATGGAGGCAATTAAGAGGCTGTGTGCAGTTGTAGTTGTCCACAGTCACTTAGGGGAGGTTAATCAAATTGTTGGAAATAATATGATTGTAGGGATTAGTACTTTTAGCATTGTAGGAGATTAAGGTTTTGTAGCCGGTCGGTTCCGTGAGTGCGAGCGGTAGCAACTAAAAGTGCTAAGCCGGTGCTAGCTTCACAAGCAGAAAAGGCCAGTAGTAGTATAGGGGCTGTTGAGAATCCTGTGGATTCAAATTGTAATGCTCATAGGGCTAGTGCAATGAATAGGGACAGTATTATTCCTTCTAAGCATAGTAGCGCGGAGAGTAGGTGGGTTCGGTGGAATGCTAGTCCCATTAGACCTAAAATGAATGCTGAGCTAAAGCTGAAATGTACGGGTGTCATAAGGGGGTCATGGAATTAAACCATGATTTTCTGAGCCGAAATCAGAGGTCTTGTTTTGGACTAACTCCCTATTCTGCTCATTCTAGGCCGCCTTGTGTTCATTCATAAATTAGTCCTAGAGTTAATAAAATTAGAACTGTTGTGGCCCAGAAGAATGTTCCGGTGGGGTTGTGGAGTTGGTCTCCTCAGGGCAGTGGGAGGAGGAGGGCAATTTCTAGATCGAAGAGTAGGAATAGGATTGCTACTAGGAAGAAGCGTAGGGAAAATGGTAGTCGGGCAGATCCTAGTGGATCAAACCCGCATTCGTATGGTGATAGTTTTTCTGCGTCTGGATTTATTTGTGGTAGTCAAAAGGATACGGTTGCTAGAATTAGGGATAGGGCCACGGTAATGGTTAGAATAGTTATAATTAGATTCATTATCTTTCCTTGGGGTTTAACCAAGACTGTGTGATTGGAAGTCACTTGTACTAACTTTGATACTAGAAAGATTATGAGCCTCATCAATAGATGGATACGTAGAGGAACAGTCATACTACGTCGACAAAATGTCAGTATCAGGCAGCGGCTTCAAAGCCAAAATGGTGTTCAGATGTAAAGTGGTATTGGATTTGGCGAAGAAGGCATACTGCTAGGAAGGTTGATCCAATAATAACATGGAGACCGTGGAAACCTGTGGCTACGAAGAATGTTGAGCCGTAAACCCCATCTGCAATTGTGAAGGGTGCTTCATAGTATTCCATGGCTTGGAGGGCGGTGAAGTAGAGTCCTAGTAAAATGGTTAATGCTAAGGATTGAATAGCTTGTTTTCGTTCTCCTTCTATGATGCTGTGATGAGCTCATGTTACTGTGACTCCTGATGCTAGTAGAACGGCTGTATTAAGGAGTGGTACTTCGAAGGGATCTAGTGGTGTAATTCCTGTGGGAGGTCAGCATCCTTCTAATTCTGGTGTTGGTGCTAGGCTTGAGTGGTAGAAGGCTCAGAAAAATCCTAGGAAGAAGAATACTTCAGAGGTGATAAATAGGATTATTCCATATCGTAGCCCTTTTTGTACAGGCGGTGTGTGGTGGCCTTGGAAGGTCCCTTCTCGGATAATGTCACGTCATCATTGATATATGGTAAGAAGTAGGAGAATTAGTCCTAAAGTTATTAATGTTGTTGAGTGGAAGTGGAATCAGATTGCTAAGCCGGATGTTATTAGGAGGGCAGCGATAGCTCCGGTTAGTGGTCATGGGCTTGGATCAACTATATGATAGGCATGTGCTTGGTGGGCCATTAAACGTTTTCTTGTAGATATAGGCTTAGAAGAAGTACAAATACATAAGCTTGGATTATTGCTACTGCAACTTCTAGTAATGTGAGGAGGAAGAGTACGGCAGCGGTTAGGATTGCTACTGTTGGTATTATTGGTAGGAGAACAAATACAGCTGTGGCGATGAGTTGGATTAACAGGTGACCTGCGGTTAGATTGGCTGTTAGTCGGACTCCCAGGGCTAATGGGCGGATAAATAAGCTAATTGTTTCGATGATAATTAGTACTGGGATCAGTGGAATGGGTGTTCCTTCTGGTGGTAGGTGTCCTAGGGCAACTGTTGGTTGATTTCGTATCCCAATAATTACAGTAGCGAGTCATAGAGGCACGGCAAATCCCATATTGAGTGATAGTTGTGTTGTGGGTGTGAAGGTATACGGTAGTATGCCAAGCATATTAATTGTAATTAGGAAAATTATTAATGAGGCTAGTAGTAGTGCTCATTTATGTCCTCCTACATTTAGTGGTAGTATTAGTTGGTTAGTAAATCGGTTGATAAATCATCCTTGGATCGTGATGAGCCGGTTATTAATTCATCGAGCTGATGGGGTTGGGTAAAGTACTCAGGGTAGTGCGATTGCGATAGCAATTAGGGGAATTCCTAGATATGATGGGCTTGCAAATTGGTCGAAAAAGCTTACTATCATGGTCAGTCTCAGGATTCAGTTTTGTGTTTTTCAGCACTTACTGGGGTTGGTTCATTTGGTGAAATATGGCTTAAGATTTTAGTTGGAATAATAGTTAAGAAAATTAGTCAAGAAAATACTAAAATTGCGAATCAAGGGCCGGGGTTTAATTGTGGCATTTCACTAGAGGTGGTCGGGAATCACCAATCTTTGGCTTAAAAGGCCAACGCTTTGTCCAATATTTAGCTTCCTAGCGAGGCGTCTTCTAGTATTAATGAGGATCAGTTTTCGAAGTGTTCGAGAGGTACTGCTTCAACTACAATTGGTATAAAGCTGTGATTAGCTCCACAAATTTCAGAGCATTGTCCGTAAAACACCCCTGGGCGTGAGGCAATAAAGGCGGCTTGATTTAGTCGTCCTGGGACTGCGTCCATTTTTACGCCAAGGGATGGAACAGCTCAAGAATGTAGCACGTCTTCAGCAGATACTAGGACACGGACTGGGGATTCTATTGGAACAACTATTCGGTGGTCTGTTTCCAGAAGTCGGAATTGTCCGGGGGCAAGGTCTTGGGTTGGTACTATATAGGAGTCGAATCCTAGATTTTCATAGTCTGTATACTCGTAACTTCAGTATCATTGGTGTCCTATTGCTTTAATTGTCAGGTGGGGGTCGTTAATTTCGTCTATAAGGTACAGGATGCGTAGGGAGGGCAGGGCGATTAGTACTAAAATGACGGCTGGTAGAATGGTTCATACGATTTCGATTTCTTGGGAGTCTAGAATATATTTATTAGTAAGTTTAGTTGATACCATTGCAGTAATAATATATAACACTAAAGTGCTAATTAGGAGCACAATTATTAATGCGTGGTCGTGGAAGTGAAGAAGTTCTTCTATAACGGGTGATGCCGCGTCTTGAAATCCTAGTTGCGTTGGGTGTGCCATTAAGTCTTGGGGTTAAGACATGCAGGGATTTAACCTACGATTTCACCTAGACAAGGTGATGTAATTTACGTTTTACTAATGTCTTTAGAAGGAAGTGACAGAGTGGTTATGTGGCTGGCTTGAAACCAGCATATGGGGGTTCAATTCCTCCCTTTCTCGTTAATTTGATTGAATTTGAACGAATGCTGGTTCCTCGTATGTGTGATAAGGAGGAGGGCAGCCGTGAAGTCATTCTACATTTGTTGCTGTTAGTTCTACAGATAGTACTTCTCGTTTAGCGGCGAAGGCTTCTCATAGGATAAATAGGAATATGATTACTGCTACTAGGGAAATTAGCGATCCAATGGATGATACTGTATTTCACAGGGCGTAGGCATCTGGATAGTCGGAGTATCGCCGTGGCATACCGGCTAAGCCTAGGAAGTGTTGTGGGAAGAACGTGAGGTTAACTCCAATAAACATAACTCCAAAGTGGATTTTTGTTCAGGTGCTGTGGAGAGTATATCCAGTTAATAGGGGGAATCAATGCACAAAGGCTGCCATAATAGCAAATACAGCACCCATTGATAGTACATAGTGGAAGTGTGCTACTACGTAGTAAGTGTCGTGAAGGACAATATCAAGTGATGAATTGGATAGGACGATCCCTGTGAGTCCCCCTACTGTGAATAGGAAAATAAACCCTAGAGCCCATAGTATTGGTGTTTCTCATTTAATGGATCCTCCGTGGAGTGTGGCTAATCAGCTAAATACTTTTACACCTGTTGGAATTGCGATAATTATTGTTGCGGATGTAAAATATGCTCGAGTATCTACGTCTATTCCAACAGTGAACATGTGGTGAGCTCACACAATAAACCCTAGTAGACCAATGGCCATCATGGCTCAGACCATTCCTATGTAACCGAACGGTTCTTTTTTGCCTGAATAATAGGCTACAACATGGGAGATGATACCGAATCCTGGGAGGATGAGAATATAAACTTCTGGGTGGCCGAAGAATCAGAATAAGTGTTGATAAAGGATTGGGTCTCCTCCTCCTGCCGGGTCAAAGAATGTGGTATTAAGGTTTCGGTCTGTTAGGAGCATTGTAATTCCTGCGGCTAAAACAGGTAATGATAGAAGGAGCAATACGGCGGTTACAAGCACGGATCAGACGAACAGGGGTGTTTGGTATTGAGAGATGGCTGGGGGTTTCATGTTGATGGCTGTAGTAATAAAGTTGATTGCCCCTAGAATTGATGAAACACCTGCTAGGTGAAGTGAGAAAATTGTTAGGTCTACTGATGCTCCTGCGAGGGCTAAGTTCCCTGCAAGAGGTGGGTATACGGTTCATCCTGTTCCAGCTCCAGCTTCAACACCAGAAGAAGCTAGGAGTAGAAGGAATGATGGGGGTAGTAGTCAGAAGCTTATGTTATTTATTCGTGGGAATGCTATGTCTGGGGCTCCGATTATTAGTGGTACAAGTCAGTTTCCAAATCCTCCAATAAGGATAGGCATTACTATAAAGAAAATTATTACAAAGGCGTGGGCAGTGACGATAACGTTATAAATTTGGTCATCACCTAGAAGCGACCCGGGTTGGCTAAGTTCGGCCCGAATGAGGAGGCTTAAGGCGGTTCCTACTATTCCGGCTCAGGCACCAAATACAAGATAAAGGGTGCCAATGTCTTTGTGGTTGGTAGAGAAGAATCAGCGCGTGATTGCCACAGGTAGGGTAGCCGAGTGCTTAGGCGGTGGGTTGTAGCCCCGAAGACAGAGGTTTGAGTCCTCTTCCTATCAGCTCCGTGGTGAAGAACACATTGGATTGCAAATCCGAAGACGCAGATTAATACTCTGCCGGGGCTTTTCCCGCCTTACTGAGTTAAACGGCGGGAAGAGTAGATGGATGCTCGCTGGCTTGAGCGTTTAGCTGTTAACTAAAAGTTTGTAGGATCGAGGCCTTCCCATCTAGTAAGGCCTTAGCTTAATAAAAGTGTCTGATTTGCAATCAGGAGATGCAAGTTAATATCTTGTAGGCCTTAATCAGGGATTAGAAGATTTTCACTTCTACTTAAAGCTTTGAAGGCTTTTGGTCTAATGTTATCCTAAATCCCTAGGTGGTTAGTATTAGGATAGCTGGGGCTATTGGTAGGAGTCCGAGGGCGGCTGTGGTAAATAGGGCTAAGGGTAGAGAGGTTTGGGTTGTTTGGGTTCGTCAGGGGGTTGTTGAGTTAATCATATTGGGGGAAATAGTCAGTGTTATTGCGTAGCATAGGCGTAGGTAGAAGTATAGGCTAATTAGGGCGGTTAGGGCTATGGCTGTGGCAATAATTGGGAGGTCTTGTTTTGTTAGTTCTTGTAGAATTAGTCATTTTGGTATAAATCCTGTTAATGGTGGTAGGCCTCCTAGTGAGAGTAGGACTAGGGCAGTTGTTGATGTCAGGATAGGGCTTTTTGATCAGGTTGTTGCGAGTGTGCTGATTTTGGTTGTTAGTGATATTTTTAGGGTCAGGAATGCTGCGGAGGTTATGATAATATATGTTCCTAGTGCAATTAGGGTGAGTTGTGGGGCGTATTGGATTACAATAATTATTCATCCTATGTGTGCGATTGAAGAGTAGGCCAGGATTTTTCGTAGTTGGGTTTGATTTAATCCTCCTCATCCTCCAACTAATGTGGATGAAATTCCTAATAGTGTTAGTAGCAGTGGGTCGATGGTTTGTGCTGTTTGGATAATAAGCGCGAATGGGGCGAGTTTTTGTCAGGTGGATAAGATGAGTCCTGTTAGCAGGTCTAATCCTTGTAGAACTTCTGGTATTCAGAAGTGTATTGGTGCAAGTCCAATTTTAAGTGCTAAGGCAGCTATAAATATTGTGCTGGCGATGGGGTTCGACAGGTCATTGATGCTTCATTCTCCTGTTATTCAGGCATTTGTTGTGCTTGCGAACAGGATTATTGCCGCGGCGGTGGCTTGGGTTAAGAAAAATTTTGTAGTTGCTTCTACTGCACGGGGGTGGTGATGTTGTGCCATTAGGGGGGTGATTGCTAGCGTATTAATTTCTAGGCCCATTCAAGCTAGGAGTCAGTGAGAGCTAGCAAAGGTTAGGGTGGTTCCTAGCCCTAGGCTGGATAATAGGGTTGCGAGTACATATGGGTTCATTGGCGGAGGAGGGACTTTAACCGTCATGTTCGGGGTATGGGCCCGAAAGCTTTATTAGCTGACCCCGCCTTTAGAAAGTGGTGTAAAGGAAGCACCAAGAGTTTTGATCTCTTGAGTATGGGTTCAATTCCCTTCTTTCTAGGAACTGAGGGGATTTTAACCCCTGTAATTCACTCTATCAAAGTGGTCCTTAGGTGCTCAGGCACAGTTCCTTAATTATAGTTGTGGAGGGAGCCCTGCTAGTGCAATTGGTAGGGCAGTGTGTCATAGTACAAAGGCGAGTGTGAGGGGAAGGAAGTTTTTTCATACTAAGTGTATTAGTTGGTCGTATCGGAATCGTGGGTACGAGGCTCGTACTCATAGGAATATAATAGAGAGTAGTGCGGCTTTAGTTATGAGATTAATTGTCGTAAGTTCTGGTATGCTTGGAATATGTGAGGCTCCTAAAAATAGGACGGCTGAGAGGGTGTTTATTAGAAGGATGTTGGCGTATTCGGCTAGGAAGAAGAGTGCGAAGGGTCCTCCTGCATATTCTACGTTGAAGCCGGATACCAGTTCTGATTCTCCTTCTGTTAGGTCGAATGGTGCTCGGTTTGTTTCGGCTAATGTTGAGATATATCATATTGCGGCTAAAGGTCAGGCAGGGATGAGAAGTCAAATGCTTTCTTGGGTGATGTTAAATGTTTGTAGGGTATATCCTCCTGAGAAGATGATTACGGATAAGAGGATTAGTCCTAGGCTAACTTCATACGAAATTGTTTGGGCTACGGCCCGTAGGGCTCCGATTAATGCATATTTTGAATTTGATGCTCATCCTGACCCTAGGATTGAGTATACTGCAAGGCTTGATAGGGCTAGAATAAATAGGATTCCCAGGTTGAGGTCAGTTATTGGGTGGGGTATAGGTATTGGTGCTCATAAGGTTATGGCTAGGGTTAATGCAAGTACTGGGGCGGCTAGGAATAGGAATGGGGATGATGTGGATGGGCGGACGGGTTCTTTAATGAAGAGTTTTACTCCGTCGGCGATGGGTTGTAGTAGTCCGTAGGGGCCTACCACGTTTGGTCCTTTTCGTAGTTGCATATATCCTAGTACTTTTCGTTCGATTAGTGTTAGGAAGGCTACTGCTAGAAGTACAGGTACGATATAGGCTAGAGGGTTGATTAGATGAGTTATTAGGATGTTTAGCATAAACTGGGAAGAGGATTTGAACCTCTGGGTAAAAGGGCTTAGGCCTTTCGCAATTTACCATGCTCTGCCACCCCAGTATGTCCTTATTTTGGCCAGCTGGGATTTTGGCTCTCCCTTTATTTTATTTATTTGTTTTCATAAATTAGGGGTGGGGCGTGCTTTAAGTATGGGCCCCTCTTTTCCGATCCTTTCGTACTAGGAAAAGTAGCGTTACAGATAGAAACTGACCTGGATTGCTCCGGTCTGAACTCAGATCACGTAGGACTTTAATCGTTGAACAAACGAACCCTTAATAGCGGCTGCACCATCAGGATGTCCTGATCCAACATCGAGGTCGTAAACCCCCTCGTCGATATGGACTCTGGGAGAGGATTGCGCTGTTATCCCTAGGGTAACTTGGTTCGTTGATCGGCTATGTGTTAGCCGGATCATATTTGGTCAGGTGTTCTGTGGCTTAGAGATGTCTCTCTTGGTTTTAGGAGGTTTTCCCAGTCCACCTGGAGGCTTTTCTTTCCTCCGTGGTCGCCCCAACCGAAGGTAAAATCTCATGGTCCACAAGGTTTTTGCTTTTTATTGAGTTGCTTAACGTGGTTGAGTTTTGTACCTTAAGCTCCAAAGGGTCTTCTCGTCTTGTAGTATTATACCCGCTTCTGCACGGGTAGATCAATTTCACTGACTTGAAAGGGGAGACAGTTAAGCCCTCGTTTAGCCATTCATACAGGTCTCTATTTAAAAGACAAGTGATTGCGCTACCTTTGCACGGTCAAAATACCGCGGCCGTTGAACTTGTAGTCACTGGGCAGGCTGGACCTCCTATACTTGGTTGCGTTGCAGGAGGCGATGGTTTTGGTAAACAGGCGAGGCTTGTGTTTGCCGAGTTCCTTCCTTTTCTTTTAGTCTTTCCTTTAGGGCACTCCAGTGTGGGGGTAACGATAGCTTAGTTGTGGGTTTTTCTCGGTTTTTTTGTAATTCACATTGCTCTCTTTGATTGAGTTCGTTAGTTGCCAATGGTTGGTCCGGTTTGGCTTACACTTGTGCTTGGAGAAGGGCGGGCCTTCTTGTTACTCATTTTAGCATAATCTCTTCCATGGGGGCATGGGTTGGCCTAATAGTACTTAGGGGAGTAAGATTTTTTATCGGGATAATAAACTTTTTTCTGTCTGAGCTTTAACGCTTTCTGTTTAGATGGCTGCTTTTAGGCCCACTAGAACAGTATGTTTTATGTATTATGATCTTTATCCTCCTGGAAAGGTTGTGTCCTTTGTTAAAGGGGCTGTACCCCCTTTAACTAACTCTCATGTGTTTCTCTTAGTCTTGTTTTGTTTGTGTGATTTGAGGTGCACGAGGCTGAACTTCTATTCATTTCTTAGGCAACCAGCTATCACCAGGTTCGGTAGGTCTGTCACTTCTACCCGGAGCTCTTCCCACTCTTTTGCCACAGAGACGGGTTGGCCCTTAATAGGCTGTCTCGGGGTAGCTCACCTGGTTTCGGGGTTTCAAACTAAAGGTCTCTTTGCTTGGGTGTACTGGCTAAATCATGATGCAAAAGGTACGAGGTTTAATCTTTGCTTTTTAGTGCTTATATGGGTTATTTCATTTCTCTTTCAGCTTTCCCTTGCGGTACTATTTCTATCGCTTTGTGGAACCTTTTCTGTCTCCCATACTCAGGTAAAAAAATGGTTTAGTTTTTGGTGTTAGGCTTATTTTGTTTTATTTATATTGTTTAGTTATTAAGTAGTTAAGCTAGCTGTTTGGCTCAGGGCGATCCAACTTGCATGGATGTCTTCTCGGTGTAAGTGAGATGCTTGACTAACTCAGCCACACCCTGGGTTTGATCCAAGTGCACCTTCCGGTACACTTACCGTGTTACGACTTGCCTCCCCTTGTCAGTGCTGTTGTATTATGTATTTTTGGTGCGTTTTGACAGGGGAGAGTGACGGGCGGTGTGTACGCGTCTCAGAGCCGGGTTCAAAGGGACACTCTATTTCCCTTTTACTACTAAATCCTCCTTCAAGCATTGTTTCATGGTGCATGTTCGTAATATTCTATATTAGAAAATGTAGCCCATTTCTTCCCACTTCATGCGCTACACCTCGACCTGACGTTTTGGGTTGTGCCCATTTTGCTTACTTTTATTACCTTCACAGGGTAAGCTGACGACGGCGGTATATAGGCTGGGGTGGCTAGAAGTGGTGAGGTTGAACGGGGGTTATCGGTTCTAGAACAGGCTCCTCTAGGGGGGTCTGAGACACCGTCAGGTCCTTTGGGTTTTAAGCTAATGCTCGTAGTACCCTGGCGGACATCTAATTGTAGCTGGATGTCTGAGTTTACGGCTGAGCATAGTGGGGTATCTAATCCCAGTTTGTTTCTCAGCTTTCGTGGGGTCAGGTGGGTTTATTAAAGTTACTTTCGTATTAGGGCTTCGGACTCCTAGAAGCGTATGACGGCCAAGGGGCCATTTGACTTTATTTTTGTTTATCCTTAACCACCCTTTACGCCGTTGTAATATCAACTAGGGCCTCTCGTCTAACCGCGGTGGCTGGCACGAGTTTTACCGGCCCTCTTAACACTAACTGAGTCAAGTTTTCACTTATGGCTTAATGTTTATCACTGCTGAATTCCCTTGGGGGTGTGGCTTGGCTAGGCGTCTTGGGCTAATGTTTGTGCCTGATGCCCGCTCCTCGTCCCCGGGTGGGGGGATTGAGGGCATATTCACTGGGTTGCGGAGACTTGCATGTGTAAGTTGAGTTAGAGCTGATAATAAGGTCGGGACCATGCCTTTGTGCATGCGGAGTTTTTTAGGACTCATCTTAGCATCTTCAGTGCTATGCTTTGTGTTAAGCTACGCTAGC